ATTTATTTATTTTATACTTGTAGTAATTAATATTTTTTTTTATAATAAATTAAAACTTTGAAAATAATCATTTCCATGAGTTCGAATTATAGATACTAAAATAGATAATCCTAAGGCCCCCTCACAAACTGAAAAAACTAAAAATAATATTAATATATATATATCTAAATCAATTATTATTAAAAAAATTATAAAAAAAATAAAAATTCTTAAAACAATAAATTCCAATCTTAATAAAACAATTAATAAATGCTTATTTTTAGAAACAAAAATTAAATTTCCAATAATATATATAATTAAAAAAATAACTCATATGTTAATTATCATTAATTTATTTATTTTTATAAAATATATGTTTTTATAGTTTAAAAAAAATATTGGTCTTGTAAACCAAAGTTAAATTATTATTTTAAAAACTTCAAAGAAAAAGAAATTCTTTATCAATAATCTCCAAAATTATTATTTTACTTATAAACTATTCTTTGATTTGAAATAACAAAATTATTTTTATCAATAACTTTAATTTTAATTTCTTCTATTATATTATTTTTAAATAATCCTTTATCAATAGGATTAATAATTCTAATTCAAACTTTATTAACTTGTTTATTATCAGGAATATTAATTAAATCATATTGATTTTCATATATTTTATTTTTAACATTTTTAGGTGGATTATTAGTTTTATTTATTTATGTTTCAAGAATTGCTTCAAATGAACTTTTTCATCCATCTTTTAATTTAAAAATTTTTTTTTTATTTTGTAGTTTTATTTTATTACTAATTACTATTTTTTTTATAAATAATTTATCTTGAATAAATTTTTCAATTAATTCAGATATAGAAAATTTCAATCAATTATTTATTTTTATAAATAATGAAAATAACATTAGATTAAGAAAATTATATAATAACCAAACTTTTTTAGTTATAATAATACTAATTATTTACTTATTTATTACTTTAATTGCTGTAGTAAAAATTACAAATATTTTTTATGGACCTTTACGTTCTTCAAGTTATTAAATAAAATATTCAATTAATTAATGATAAATAATTTTTCAACTTTACGAAAAACTCACCCAATTTTAAAAATTATTAATGGATCATTAATTGATCTTCCCTCACCATCTAATATTTCAGCATGATGAAATTTTGGTTCCCTTTTAGCATTATGTTTAATTGTTCAAATTTTAACAGGTTTATTTTTAACAATATATTATACAGCTAATGTAGAAATAGCTTTTTATAGAGTAAATTATATTTGTCGAAATGTAAATTATGGATGATTAATTCGTACTCTTCATGCAAATGGTGCATCTTTTTTTTTTATTTGTATTTATTTACATATTGGACGAGGAATTTATTATGAATCTTTTAATTTAAAATATACTTGAATAGTAGGAGTAATTATTGTTCTTTTATTAATAGCAACAGCATTTATAGGATATGTACTACCTTGAGGACAAATATCTTTTTGAGGAGCTACTGTTATTACTAATTTATTTTCAGCGATTCCATATTTAGGATCAACTTTAGTAAATTGAATTTGAGGGGGATTTGCAGTTGATAATGCAACTTTAACTCGATTTTATACATTTCATTTTTTATTTCCATTTATTATTCTAATATTAACTATAATTCATTTATTATTTTTACATCAAACAGGATCTAATAATCCTTTAGGATTAAATAGTAATTTAGATAAAATTCCTTTCCACCCATTTTTTACATATAAGGATTTAATTGGATTTATTATTTTATTATTTATCTTAACTATTTTAACATTAACAAACCCCTATTTATTAGGAGACCCAGATAATTTTATACCTGCTAATCCTTTAGTTACCCCAGCTCATATTCAACCAGAATGATATTTCTTATTTGCTTATGCAATTTTACGTTCAATTCCAAACAAATTAGGAGGAGTTATTGCTTTAGTTATATCTATTTTAATTTTAATAATTTTACCTTTTACTTTCAATAAAAAAATTCAAGGAATTCAATTTTATCCCATTAATCAAATCTTTTTTTGAATTATGGTAGTCACTGTAATTTTATTAACATGAATTGGAGCACGACCAGTTGAAGATCCTTATATTATTACAGGACAATTACTAACAGTATTATATTTCTCTTATTATATTTTTAATCCTTTAATTAATAAATATTGAGATAATCTTTTATTTAATTAAATTAATGAGCTTGTCATAAGCATTTGTTTTGAAAACTTAAGAAAGAATAATTATTCTATTAATTTTTGTACTAAAAAAAAATCAATTTTTAAATTAATAAAATTTTAAACCCTAAAAAAAATAATAAAAAATTTAAAGAAACCGGTAAATATCTTTTTCAAGCTAAATATATTAATTTATCATAACGGTAACGAGGTAAAGTACCTCGTACTCAAATAAATAAAAAAGAAATAAATAATAATTTTAAATAAAATATAATTCTTAAATCATAACCTCCTAAATATAATAAAGAAAATAATAGTCTTATAAATAAAATTCTTGAATATTCAGCTATAAATAATAAAGCAAATCCTCCTCTTCTATACTCAATATTAAATCCTGAAACTAATTCTCTTTCTCCTTCAGCAAAATCAAATGGAGTTCGATTTGTTTCAGCTAATCTTGATCTTATTCAACATAATCTTAAAGGAAATATTAAAAAAATAAATCAAATATATCTTTGAAAAATAGAAAATCTTAATATATTAAAATCTATAATTATCAAAATTCTAGATATTAAAATTAAAGCTAAACTAACTTCATAAGAAATAGTTTGAGCTACAGCTCGCAAACCACCTAATAAAGCATAATTTGAATTAGAAGATCAACCTGCAACTATTACAGTATAAACACCTAATCTTGTACAACACAAAAAAAATAAAATCCCCAAATTAAATCTAACTAAATTATAATAATAAGGAATTATAACTCAAATAGTAACTGATAAAATAAACCCAACTACAGGAGAAAAATAATAACATAAATAATTAGAAAAATTAGGATAAGTTTGTTCTTTAGTAAATAATTTAATTGCATCAGAAAAAGGTTGTAAAATTCCCATAAAACCAACCTTATTAGGACCTTTACGAATTTGAATATAACCAAGAACCTTTCGTTCTAATAAAGTTAAAAACCCTACACCAATTAATACACCAATGATTAAGATTAAAGAACCAATAATAATTAAATAAATATCGTAAATTAACATTTACTATCTATATAACTTAATTATATATAAATGACTTCTAAAATCATCACATTTTATCTGTCAAAATAGTTTATAATTTTTTTTTTATTTTTATTTTATTTAAAATATAAATTAATAATAATCAATTCTTTTTTAAATTTAATTTAAATATTTGATCCTTTCGTACTAAAATATTTTATTTTTTAAAAGATAGAAACCAACCTGGCTCACACCGGTTTGAACTCAGATCATGTAAGATTTTAATGATCGAACAGATCAAAATTTTAAACTTCTGCATTTAAATTTTATCTTAATCCAACATCGAGGTCGCAAACTTTTTTTCTTATTTGAACTAAAAAAAAAAATTACGCTGTTATCCCTAAGGTAATTTTTTCTTTTAATCAATAAAATTGGATCATTTATTCACTTATTTATGTTTATATATAAAAAAAGTTATTTTTATTTTTTTATCACCCCAACAAAATAATTAATTTAATTTTAATTAATAAATTTATAAATAACCTTAATTAAATTAAATATAAAACTCTATAGGGTCTTCTCGTCTTTTTAATTTATTTTAACTTTTTAATTAAAAAATTAAATTCTATATTATAATAAAGAGACAGTTTATATTTCATCCAATCTTTCATACAAGTCATCAATTAAATGACTAATGATTATGCTACCTTTGTACAGTCAATATACTGCAGCCCTTCAATTATAAAAATCAGTGGGCAGATTAGACTTTAAATTAATTTCAAAAAGACATGTTTTTGATAAACAAGTGAATATATATATTTGCCGAATTCCTTTTATTTAATTTTCATAAATAATTCATTTTATAAAAAATTTTTATATACTAATTTTATCATTATAACTAAATTTTTAATATTAAAATTTATTTTTTTATAAAAATATAAATTAAATTAAATTTTAAATTTTATTGAAATTATTTATAATAAATTATAATTTTTTAACAATATAAATTATATAATTTTCAAATTATTTTAAATATCTATTATATAAATTTAATTTAAAGCTTATCCCTTAAAATATAAAATTTTTCTTATAAATAAATAATTAATTATCTATTTATAAAAAAAAATTTAAAATTAAATTTTTTTCTAAAAAAACTAGATATATTTAAAAACGATTAACATTTCATTTCAAATTAATTATTAAAAATATTTATGCTACAATAAATTTTTTAATTAATTAGCTCTTTTAAATTCGAGAAATTTATAATTATAAATTTTTATTAATAAACTCTGATACACAAGATACACTAAATAAAAATTACTTTTTTTTAATTTAAATTTTTAATTTATTTCAAATTTATTTTACAATACTATTTAACTATAAAATAAAAAATTTTTTCTTTAAAAAATACTTTAACCCCATTATTATTTTTTAAAAATTTTTTTTTTATTTTAAATTTATTAATTTTACCCCTTCAAATTAATTATTTATTATTAATATCTTTTCAATGTAAATGAAATACTTAAATTCAAGCTCTAATTTGTTCTTTCTAGAAACACTTTCCAGTACCTCTACTTTGTTACGACTTATTTCAATTTTTTTTTATTTATATGAAAGCGACGGGCAATATGTACATATTTCAATTTTTAATCATTTTATTAAATTAAATAAAATTACATATAAATCCACCTTCAATTAACTATTACAAATTAATATTCATTTAAATAAATTTATTGTAATCCATTATATTCTTAATTATAATCTGCATCTTGATCTGATTTAACTTTTTATATAAAAATTAAAATATTATTTACTCTTAAAAATATTTTTTTAACAACGATATACAAAATTATAAATTAAGTAAATTTATTCGTGGATTATCAATTATTAAACAGATTCCTCTAAATGAACTAAAATACCGCCAAGTTATTTAAGTTTCAATAAATAATTATATACTATTTTAGTATTATTAATTTAAAAATTTTATAATAGGGTATCTAATCCTAGTTTATTTTAAAAATTTATTAAATCATAATTTTTTTGTAAATTTTTATTAAATTAAAATTTCACTTAATAATTTAAAATTTTTATTACATATTTAAAATTATTTATTAATAACTAATAAATTTTAATTTAATTTTTGTATAACCGCAACTGCTGGCACAAAATTTGTTATTAATTAAAATATTACTAAATCTTAATTTCTTAAATTATTTAATATTAATTACTACAAGTATAAAATAAATTATTATTTAAATAATTTAAAATTTATACAAAAATTTATATGTAAAATAAATTTTAATAAAATACTTAAACCATAATAAATTTTTTTTATATTTAATAATTAGTTTTAAAAATAGAATTTTTTTTTTTTTTTTTTTATATTAAATGGTTAATATAAATTATTAAATTTTAAATAATTTCTCTTTTTTTCTCTTTATAATATTAGTATTAAATACTAATTTGGAAATTAAACAATTATAATTCTTAAAAATTACAATATATTAATATTACTAATTTTAATAGGTCAATAATTAATATATTATAAAATTAATAATACATTAAATATTTAATATATCTATATATATATATATATAAATATAATAATAAATTATATTTAATTAATTTTTAAACCATTTTTAATAATTATTACATATAAATAAAAAAAAAATTAAAAATAAGCTAAGATAAGCTTTTGGGTTCATACCCCAAATATAAAGGAAATACCTTTTTTTTAAAAATAAAGTGCCTGATTAAAGGATTACTCTGATAGGGTAAATTAAGTAATAATAAATTACCTTTATTATATTTTATAGAATTAAACTATATCTAATAATATCAAAAATTATTGTGCATCATACACTAAAATATAAATATTTTATAAATAAAAATTTTATGAAAATTTTAAAATTAATTTTAATTAATTATATTATATTCTTATATTAAAAAACTCCAATAAAATATTTTTTCTTTTTATTTTATTTTTTAGAACTCTAATTTCTATTTCTTCTAATTCTTGATTTGGATGTTGAATTGGTTTAGAAATTAATCTTTTGAGATTTATTCCTTTAATTTCCAATTCTAATAATTTATTATCAACAGAAGCTTCCTTAAAATATTTTTTAACTCAAGCAATTGCTTCAATTAATTTTTTATTTTCAATTTTATTAAAAATAATTTTAATAAAAAATTTTGAAATTAATAATTTTATTTCAATTATAATTAATTCTTCAATACTTATAAAAATAGGTTCAGCCCCGTTCCATTTTTGATTCCCAAATATTGTAGAAGGATTATCTTGATTTAATAACTTTATTTTAATAACATGACAAAAAATTACCCCTATAATTCTTTTATCTTATTATTTAAATAAAAATTTTATTATTTTTATTATTATTTTAAATATTATTATTGGAGCTATTGGTGGTCTTAATCAAACCTCCTTACGAAAACTTATAGCTTTTTCATCTATTAATAATTTAGGATGAATGTTATCATCTATTATAATTAGAGAAAATTTATGAATATTTTATTTATTTATATATTCATTTATAATTAGAATTATATGCTTTTCTTTTTATATTTTAAATATATTTTTTATTAATCAATTATTTATTAATAATATAAATTTTTTAATTAAAATTAATTTATTAATTAATTTCCTATCTTTAGGAGGATTACCACCATTTATTGGATTTTTTCCTAAATGAATTATTATTAATTTTTTAATTAATAATCAAATATATTTTTTAGTTTTTATTTTTGTTATTATAAGATTAATTTTATTATTTTATTACATTCGAATTATTTATTCAGCCTTTATATTTAATTATTTAAAAATAAAATGATTTAAATTATATATAAAAAACAATTATTTTTCTCTAATTAATTTTTTTTCTTTTTTATCATTAACAGGAATAATTTTAAGAACTTTTTTTTTCTTATAAATCTTTCAAGGTTTTAAGTTAAATTAAACTAATAGTCTTCAAAATTATTTATAAAGAAATTATTCTTTAAGCCTTAGTAATTTATTTTTACTCCTTAAAATTTGCAATTTTATATCATAATTGACTATAAAGCTTAATTAATAATAAAAGAGAATAATTCTCGTTAATAAATTTACAATTTATCGCTTAAACCTCAGCCATTTTATTTTTATTTATTTTTATATGCGAAAATGACTTTATTCAACAAATCATAAAGATATTGGAACTTTATATTTTATTTTTGGAATTTGAGCAGGAATAGTAGGAACTTCTTTAAGTTTACTAATTCGGGCAGAATTAGGTAATCCAGGATCATTAATTGGTGATGATCAAATTTATAATACTATTGTAACAGCTCATGCTTTTATTATAATTTTTTTTATAGTTATACCAATTATAATTGGTGGATTTGGAAATTGACTTGTTCCTTTAATATTAGGTGCTCCTGATATAGCATTCCCACGAATAAATAATATAAGATTTTGATTATTACCCCCATCTCTTACTCTTCTAATTTCAAGAAGAATTGTAGAAAATGGAGCAGGAACTGGATGAACAGTTTATCCCCCTCTTTCATCTAATATTGCTCACGGAGGAAGATCAGTAGATTTAGCCATTTTCTCTCTTCATTTAGCAGGTATTTCATCAATCTTAGGAGCAATTAATTTTATTACTACAATTATTAATATACGATTAAATAATTTATCTTTTGATCAAATACCATTATTTATTTGAGCTGTAGGTATTACTGCATTCTTATTATTACTTTCTTTACCTGTATTAGCAGGAGCTATTACTATACTATTAACTGATCGAAATTTAAATACATCATTTTTTGATCCTGCAGGAGGAGGAGATCCTATTCTTTATCAACATTTATTTTGATTTTTTGGACATCCAGAAGTTTATATTTTAATTTTACCAGGATTTGGAATAATTTCACATATTATTTTTCAAGAAAGAGGAAAAAAGGAAACTTTTGGTTGTTTAGGAATAATTTATGCTATATTAGCAATTGGTCTTTTAGGATTTATTGTTTGAGCTCATCATATATTCACAGTTGGTATAGATATTGATACTCGAGCTTATTTTACATCAGCAACAATAATTATTGCTGTTCCTACAGGAATTAAAATTTTTAGTTGATTAGCAACCTTTCATGGTACACAAATTAATTATTCACCATCAATTTTATGAAGATTAGGATTTGTATTTTTATTTACTGTAGGTGGATTAACAGGAATTATTCTATCTAATTCATCTATTGATATTACTCTTCATGATACTTATTATGTAGTAGCTCATTTTCATTATGTATTATCTATAGGTGCAGTATTTGCAATTTTAGGTGGATTTATTCATTGATATCCTTTATTTACTGGATTATGTATAAACCCATTTTTATTAAAAATTCAATTTTTTATTATATTTATTGGTGTAAATTTAACTTTTTTCCCACAACATTTTTTAGGATTAGCAGGTATACCTCGACGTTACTCAGATTATCCTGATTCTTATATTTCATGAAATGTTGTTTCATCTTTAGGTTCTTATATTTCTTTATTAGCTGTAATATTAATATTAATTATTATTTGAGAATCTATGATTAATCAACGAATTGCTTTATTTTCATTAAATATACCTTCCTCAATTGAATGATATCAAAATCTTCCACCAGCAGAACATTCTTATAGTGAACTTCCTATTTTAAGTATTTTCTAATATGGCAGATTATATGTAATGGATTTAAACCCCATTTATAAAGGAGTATCCTTTTTTTAGAAATGGCAACATGATCTAATCTTAATCTTCAAAATGGTGCATCTCCTTTAATAGAACAAATCATTTTTTTTCATGATCATACTTTAATTATTTTAATTATAATTACAGTTTTAGTAGGATATTTAATATTAAGATTATTATTTAATAAATATATTAATCGATTTTTATTAGAAGGACAAATAATTGAATTAATTTGAACTATTTTACCAGCAATTACTTTAATTTTTATTGCTTTACCTTCATTACGACTTTTATATCTTTTAGATGAATTAAATAATCCTTTAATTACTTTAAAATCTATTGGGCATCAATGATATTGAAGATATGAATATTCAGATTTTCATAACATTGAATTTGATTCATATATAATCCCCTCTAATGAATTATCTAATAATAATTTTCGTTTATTAGATGTTGACAATCGAATTGTTTTACCTATAAATAATCAAATTCGAATTATAGTTACAGCAACTGATGTTATTCATTCTTGAACAGTACCATCTTTAGGAGTAAAAGTTGATGCTAATCCTGGTCGTTTAAACCAAACTAATTTTTTTATTAATCGACCAGGAATTTTTTATGGTCAATGTTCTGAAATTTGTGGTGCTAATCATAGTTTTATACCTATTGTAGTTGAAAGAATTTCAATTAAAAACTTTATTAATTGAGTTAATAATTATTCATCATTAGATGACTGAAAGCAAGTACTGGTCTCTTAAACCATTTTATAGTAAATTAGCAATTACTTCTAATGAAAAAAGAATTAGTTAAAAAATAACATAAATATGTCAAATTTAAATTATTATAAATATAATATTCTTTTATTCCTCAAATAATACCTATTAATTGATTAATTTCTTTTTTCTTTTTTTTATTTGTATTTTTAATTTTTAATATTATAAATTATTATATTTTTAATATTAAATCTGATATTAATAAAAATAAAAATTTAAATAATAATTTAAAAAATTTTAACTGAAAATGATAAGTAATTTATTTTCAATTTTTGATCCCTCTACTAATTTATTTCATATTCCTTTAAACTGACTTAGAGCAATATTAGGAATTATATTTATTCCTTGTTCATTTTGATTAATTCCAAATCGACATTTTTTTTTTTGAAATTTTATTTTATCTAAACTTCATAATGAATTTAAAACATTATTAAAAAATAATTATTTTCAAGGTTCTACCTTTATTTTTATTTCAATATTTTCATTCGTTATATTTAATAATTTTTTAGGTCTTTTCCCATATATTTTTACTAGAACAAGTCATTTAACTTTATCTCTATCAATTTCCCTCCCATTATGATTAAGATTTATACTTTATGGTTGAATTAATAATTCACAACACATATTTATTCATATAATTCCTCAGGGTACTCCAGCAGTTCTTATACCTTTTATAGTATTAATTGAAACTATTAGAAATATTATTCGACCAGGAACTTTAGCAGTTCGATTAACAGCTAATATAATTGCTGGACATTTATTAATAACTTTATTAAGAGGAACTGGTCCTTCTATATCTAACTATTTTATTATATTTTTAGTAATTATTCAAATTCTTTTATTAATTTTAGAATCAGCTGTAGCAATTATTCAATCTTATGTTATTGCAATTTTAAGAACTTTATATTCTAGAGAAGTTAATTAATGAAAACAACTTTTAATCACCCATTTCACTTAGTTGATTATAGACCATGACCTCTTACAGGAGCTATTGGAGTAATAACTTTAGTTACAGGAATAGTAAAATGATTCCATAATTTTAATATAAATCTTTTAATTTTAGGATATTTAATTGTTATTTTAACTATATATCAATGATGACGAGATATTTGTCGAGAAGGTACTCTTCAAGGTAAACATACTATTTTAGTAGTAACTGGTCTTCGTTGAGGAATAATTTTATTTATTGTTTCAGAAGTATTTTTTTTTATCTCCTTTTTTTGAGCTTTTTTCCATAGAAGATTAGCCCCTAATATTGAAATTGGAGCTATTTGACCTCCTATAAGAATTACACCCTTTAATCCTTTTCAAATTCCTTTATTAAATACAATTATTCTTATTAGTTCTGGAGTATCTGTAACTTGAGCACATCATGCCCTAATAGAAAATAATAATTCCCAAACTACCCAAGGATTATTTATTACAATTATCCTAGGTATTTATTTTACTATTCTTCAAGCTTATGAATATTTAGAAGCACCATTTACAATTGCTGATAGAATTTATGGATCAACATTTTTTATAGCAACAGGTTTTCATGGTTTACATGTAATAATTGGAACTTTATTTTTATTAATCTGTCTTATTCGACACTTAAATAATCACTTTTCAAAAAATCATCACTTCGGATTTGAAGCAGCAGCATGATATTGACACTTTGTAGACGTAGTTTGATTATTCCTTTATATTTCAATTTATTGATGAGGAAATTAATTATTTATATAATATATTTAGTATATTTGACTTCCAATCAAAAAGTTTAATAATTTTAATATAAATAATCATTTTAATAATAAATATTTTTTTAATAGTAATATTAATTTCCAATATTGTAATATTTTTATCTATTATTTTATCTAAAAAATCATTTTCAGATCGAGAAAAATGTTCACCTTTTGAATGTGGATTTGACCCTAAATCTTCAGCTCGTATACCTTTCTCTTTACATTTTTTTCTGATTACAGTTATTTTTTTAATTTTTGATGTAGAAATTGCTTTAATTTTTCCCATTATTCCTTTATTTAAATTAGTAAATTTTTTTTTTTGAACAAAAATTAGAATTTTTTTTATTATAATTTTATTAATTGGTTTATATCATGAATGAAATCAAAATATATTAAACTGAACAAATTAAATTTTTTCATTTAGGATTATAGTTTATTAAAACATTTGATTTGCATTCAAAAAATATTGATATTTCAATTTATCTTAAATAAGAAGCAATTTTGCATTTAATTTCGACTTAAAAGACAGGGATTTTTATCTCCTTATTTAATTAATATTTTAATTGAAACCAAATTAGAGGTATATCACTGTTAATGATAAAATTGAATAATATATTCCAATTAAATTAATTATTTACGAAATATAAAGATTAAAATGAAGCTGCTAACTTTATTTTTAGTGGTTAAATTCCATTAATATTTCTTTATTTATATAGTTTAATAAAAACTTTACATTTTCATTGTAAAAATAAAAAATTTTTTTTTATAAATATTTTTATTTAAAGATAAAATTATCTCCTTAATATCTTCAATATTATGCTCTAATTTATAAGCTATTTAAATTTTTTTAATTTAAATTAATTAAAAATATAAATAAACTAATAATTATTCAAATAACAAATCTAAATAAATAAATTTTAAAATTATTTATTTGATAAAAATTATAAAATATAGAATATTTTTTTATAATTTTTATTATTCCCCACCCTCTATATAATTCTCTTCAACCTAAATCAATATTTTTTAATAAATTTTGACCAAAATTAAGAAAATAAAAATTTAATCCATAAGTTGATAAATTTGGTATAAATCATATTAAACATAAAAAATTTCTTAACTTATAAGTTATTAAAAATTTATTAACAGAATAAATATTTATATTACTAATTAAATAACCTATAATACCACCAATTAATCTAACATAAATTACTATTATTTTTAAATTAAATGGTAAATAAATCATATATGGAAATGGAAAAATTATTCATCTTAAAAATCTCCCTCTAACTACTCTCATAAATAATAATACTATCATACTTTTTAATATTGTATAATCTTCATCATATAAATTATAAATTCTTATTAAATTAAAATCATTAATTATTAAATATATTATTAAACGTATTCTATAATATATAGTTAATCCTGTAGAAATATAATATAAAAAAAAAATTAATAAATTTAAATTTCTAAAACTTACTATTTCTAAAATTAAATCCTTAGAATAAAACCCTGCTAAAAAAGGGATTCCACATAAAGCTATATTTGAAATATTTATACATAAAGAAGTTATAGGAACATAAAAACTAATTCCACCCATAAAACGAATATCTTGTATATCATTTATTATATGAATAATTACTCCAGCACATATAAATAATAAAGCCTTAAATATAGCATGAGTTAATAAATGGAAAAAAGCCAATTTTGGTAAACCTATTCTTAAAATTCTTATTATTAAACCTAATTGTCTTAAAGTTGATAAAGCAATAATTTTTTTTAAATCAAATTCATAATTTGCAGAAATCCCAGCTATAAATATTGTTAATCCCGATAATAGTAATAAAATTTTTAAAAAAAATGTATCTAATAATAAAGAATTAAAACGAATTAATAAATATACCCCAGCTGTTACTAAAGTAGATGAATGAACTAAAGCAGAAACTGGTGTAGGAGCTGCTATAGCAGCTGGTAATCATGATCTAAAAGGAATTTGAGCTCTTTTTGTTATTGCTGCTATAATAATTATTCTTCTAATTAAAATTATTTCTCAATCATTATTTATTAATTCTAAATAAAAAATATAATTTCATCTCCCATAATTTATTATTCATGAAATAACTATTAAAATAAAAACATCACCAATTCGATTAGATAAAGCTGTTAATATACCAGCATTATAAGACTTTAAATTTTGGTAATAAATAACTAAACAATATGATACTAAACCTAACCCATCTCACCCTAATAAAATTCTAATAATATTTGGACTAATAATCAATAATATTATAGAAAAAACAAATAATAAAACTAAAATAATAAATCGTCTTAAATTTAATTCTGATCTCATATATCTTTTTCTATAAAAAATTACTACTGAAGAAATTAAAAATACAAATATTATAAATAATAATGATATTCAATCTAATAAAATAGATATAACAATTCTCATTGAATTAAAAGAAATAACTTCCCACTCTAAAAAAATTACTATATCATTTATAATAAAATAAATTATTATAAAAAAATTTATTATTATTATTATAAAAAGAAAAATAAAAGAAATAAAACAAATTGAATAATTTAATTTATTAATAATTTAAAATGAAATTTAATTCACATTTTTGACACCACAAATCAATATTTTTATTAAATTATTTAAATAAAATCAAATTATTCTATAATCAATTTTTAAAATTAAAATATTTAAAGGTAATCAATGTAATATTAATATTAAATATTCCCGAGAAGTACCTGTATAATATCTATAAATCCCTAAATAATATTTACCATGTTGAACAAAAGAATATAAATATAATCTATAACCAGCTCTAAAAAAAGAAATTAATATTAATATAATTATTCTTAATCATGATCATCTTATTAATCTATTAATTAAACTAATTTCTCCTATAAGATTTAATCTTGGGGGAGCTGCTATATTAGAAGATATTAATAAAAATCATCATAATCTTATTGAAGGCATAAAATTTATTATTCCTTTATTAATATATAGTCTACGACTATGTAAACGTTCATATCTAATATTTGCTAAACAAAATATACCCGAAGAACATAAACCATGACCAATTATTAAAATATATGAACCAATAAACCCTCAATAATTTATTACTATAATTCCTCTAATAACTACTCTTATATGAGCTACTGAAGAATAGGCAATTAATGATTTAATATCAGTTTGACAAAAACACTTTAAACTAATATAAAACCCCCCTAATAATCTAATTACAATTCAAATATAATTTAATTTTAAATTTACTTCCTGTAAAAAAATTATTAAACGTAATAGACCATAACCCCCTAACTTTAATATAATTCCAGCTAAAATTATTGAACCAGATACTGGAGCTTCAACATGAGCCTTTGGTAATCATAAGTGAACAAAATATATTGGTATTTTTACTAAAAAAGCTAAAATTATTGAAAAATAAAGTAAATATTTATTTAAACTTATAAATTTTAAAAAATAAATTATTATACAATTTATTTCATTAAAAACATAAAAAATTCCTAATAATAAAGGTAATGATACAAATAAAGTATAAAATAATAAATATATTCCAGCTTGAATCCGCTCAGGTTGATAACCCCACCCAATAATTAATAATAAAGTAGGAATTAATCTCCCCTCAAAAAATAAATAAAATATGAATATATTTATAACTCTAAAAGTTAAATATAATATAATTAATAAAAAAATAACATTAAATAAAAAAAAATTTACATAAAAATTTATTTTTAATAAATTTTCTCTAGCTATAATCATTAAAATAGAAATTCAAATTCTTAGTAAAATTAAACCATATGATATAATATCTATTGATAAGAAATATCTTATATTTCTAAATAAATTAACTCTTAAACTTAAATTTATAAATAAAAATATTATAAAAAATAATATTATTTGAACCATTCAAAATATATTTTTCATAAAACAAAAAGGAATTATAAAAATTATTATAAAAAAAAATTTTATCAT